TCACGTATCCTTGATCGTGAGCCATATAATTATCACTATAAATAAGAACCATAATTCCAACAGTAGTGATTAACATCAACATAATAGAAGTAAGCGGATCTATCAAGCAGCCAAATTCTAAAGAAAAATCATTATCAAGGGTCCAAGACCATACATATTGATAGATATAACTGCTATTTATTTGCTGAATAGACAGATTAGTTGAAAAAATCATGACTATACTTAACAATAAAATACTTGGAAAAGCCCACATACGATGAAGATTTTTTGTTGCTGTCGGAAAAATAACAAGTCCCACTCCTATTAATATAGGAACTAGAAGTGGAACGAAAGGTAAAATACACGCATATTGATATGTCTGTTCCATAAAAAAAAGTTTTTTTAATTTTTAATTAATATTAACGGTTTTCAATTCACCCGACCTTACCTCTTTTGAAAGGAGTCAATAAAAAAATGAAAATATGTACTAACTTAAATAAAATTTTTGAATTGTTATTTCTTCTTACTTATTCGTTCTGAATTTCTGCTAAATACTTCAAATATTCAAATCAAGAAGTTACAGTTGGTCAAATCATATGAAAGAAATAGATTTATTACCAAATTCCTTCAAATTTGAAAATTCCAGTAAAATTGGGCATATTTTTCCCGGATTTGACAAGTTATTTAAAATCTTATTTTTTTCTATTTTTCGAAATATTTTATCCGATTTTGCCATACTGTTCACCCATCTTATCTATTCTTTTCTATTTTTCGAAAAAAAATATTTTCTAGAAAAGAAATACATAGTGAATCAGAAAAGCTCATATTTTTTTGAACAATAGATGTCTTTCACATCCAGCTATACCAATGAGTAATCTCTTAATTTTTATTTAAATGGCAGTTCCAAAAAAACGTACTTCTGCATCAAAAAAGCGTATTCGTAAAAATTTTTGGAAAAGGAAGGGGTATCGGGCAGCGTTAAAAGCATTTTCCTTAGGTAAATCTCTTTCTACCGGGAATTCAAAAAGTTTTTTTGTGCAACAAACGAATAAACTAAGTAATAAAACATAACAGGTTGGAATAATCTAAACCGGCCTGACTCAAAAGTGCAGTCATTTCATTTCAAAAATCAAATTCCCGAATTCCATTTCCTTCAATGGGGAATGGAATTCGTTCCGCTCTTAGAGCATATGTAAAATAAGAATTTTTCTGTTTACCTTACCCAATTCAAAAAAAGTATTCTTCTTTCTTTGTAGTATATTTTATCATTTGCAAGGCGGGGGGTCTAATTTTCCACATTAACTTATTTGTAATATAAGGTTTTCTTTTTTGTACAATTTTCTGACTTTTGGATTTTATATAAATTCTTATATAGCCCCCATACATCTCGCCATCAATCCACACAAAAATCCTTAGTGAAAATATTTTGGATAAATATGTGTCAATTTTGAATGATCTAAAATAGGTTCTTTTTTTTTTTGTTCATCGATAAAACGGCTTTTTTGGTTTCACTTTTTGAAATCAAATAAATAAAAAACAGTTAATTAAAAAAAAAAAAAAAATGTTTTTGGGGGAGGGAGGGTTCTATTCCTTAATTCATAGTAGGATTTACAAGAGTTGAGTCGAGAAGAGTATAAAATAAAAAATAAAACAAAAATACTAAACGAAACTAATGAACCTTCAAACACCTATTTGAACAAATTTTTATTCATCAATTTGAATCTTTCCTAAAAAATATTGCACTCAATTTAATTCGTAAATCTAGACGATTATTTATTAATAGGTTATTATGAGGTCAAGACAGGCCGCTATGGTGAAATCGGTAGACACGCTGCTCTTAGGAAGCAGTGCTAGAGCATCTCGGTTCGAGTCCGAGTGGCGGCATATCATCTCTTAAAAAAATAAAATGGATCCTATAAGAAAAATAAGAAAAATAAATTCAATTGATAATTTCGATTTTATAATTAAGGAACTCTTTATTTTATGATATTTTCAACCTTAGAGCATATATTAACTCATATTTCTTTTTCGATCGTTTCAATTATAATTACAATTCATTTGATAACCTTTTTAGTCGATGAAATCGTAAAACTAGATGATTCATCCAAAACGGGCATGATAATGACTTTTTTCTGTATAACAGGATTATTAATTTCTCGTTGGATTTATTCGGGACATTTTCCACTAAGTGATTTATATGAATCGTTAATCTTTCTTTCATGGAGTTTTTCCTTTATTTATATAATTTCATATTTAAAAAAAAATCAAAATATTCTAAGCACAATAATTGGACCGAGTGCTCTTTTTTCCCAGGGCTTTGCTACTTCAGGTCTTTTAACTGAAATACACGAATCGACAATATTAGTACCTGCTCTTCAATCCGAGTGGCTAATAATGCACGTAAGTATGATGATATTAGGCTATGCGGCCCTTTTATGTGGATCATTATTATCAGTATCACTTCTAGTCATTACAGTTAGAAAAAAGCTTTCTCTTTTTTCTACGAGTAATCATTTATTGAATTTAAATGAGTCATATTTCCTTGGTGAAATCGAATACATGAATGAACAAAGGGATGTTTTACAAAAAACTTATTTTTTTTTCACAAGGAATTATTATAGATCACAGATGATTCAAAAATTGGATTATTGGAGTTATCGAGTTATTAGTCTAGGATTTATCTTTTTAACCATAGGAATTCTTTCTGGAGCAGTATGGGCTAACGAAGCATGGGGATCCTATTGGAGTTGGGACCCAAAGGAAACTTGGGCTTTTATTACTTGGATCATATTTTCAATTTATTTACATACTCGAACAAATATAAAATTGAAGAGTACAAATTCAGCAATTGTGGCGTCTATTGGATTTCTTATAATTTGGATATGCTATTTTGGAGTCAATCTATTAGGAATAGGACTACATAGTTATGGTTCATTTACATTAACATCTAATTGAATTTAAAAGGGGGGTTCTTACAAATAGCAATAAAAGAGTGTACAACGCAGATCAGATAAAAAAACTTTGTGTGAATTGGCGAGAGCCTGTCGAATAATATTCAAATATGATTCGACAGGCTCTTTGTCATTTTACCGTTTTACAACGAACGCTTTTGTAAATGATAATATTTAGAAATTATCTAAAAAAAGAATTAGATAGAATAACTTCAACCTTTTCAACTGATAGTGAAAGAACGAAATCGGGATACATACCAATACCGAGTACGGGTAAAAAAATAGAAACCGAAAGAAATAACTCTCGCGGCCCAGAATCAAAAAAATAAGAGTCTGGGCCATTAAATATCTTGTATCCATAAAACATCTGTCGTAACATAGATAATAAATAAATAGGAGTTAATATCATTCCAATTGCCATTACAAAAGTAATTGGGAGTTTTGTCATTAAAAGATATTTTGGACTAGTAATTAGTCCAAAAAAAACTATTAATTCGGCAACAAAACCACTCATGCCAGGTAATGCAAGGGAGGCCATCGAAAAGCTACTGAACATCGTGAATATTTTTGGCATTGGAATGCCTATTCCGCCCATTTCGTCAAGATAAACAAGACGTATTCTATCATAAGTTGTTCCGGCCAAGAAAAAAAGCGCCGCGCCAATAAATCCATGAGATATTATTTGTAAAAGGGCTCCGTTAAGTCCCATATCTGTGATAGAACCAATTCCTATAATTATGAAACCCATATGAGATACAGAGGAATAGGCTATTCGTTTTTTTAAATTCCGTTGACCGAGAGATGTTGAAGCCGCATAGATTATTTGCATTGCACCTACTACAATTAACCAAGGAGAAAATATAGAATGAGCATGAGGAAATAATTCCATATTGATCCGAACTAATCCATACGCTCCCATTTTTAATAAGATTCCGGCTAGAAGCATACAAGTACTATAATGTGCTTCTCCATGGGTATCGGGTAACCATATATGTAGGGGTATGATTGGCAATTTGACAGCAAAAGCAAGAAAAAATCCAATATAAAATAGTATTTCCAAGTTCACAGGATAGGACCGGTTGGCTAATATTTCAAAATTAAATGTTGGTTCAGTAGAACCATATAAACCGATACCCAGAACTCCCATTAAAAGAAAAACAGAACCCCCCGCCGTGTACAAAATAAATTTTGTAGCTGAGTACAGGCGTTTTTTTCCTCCCCACATGGATACAAGTAGATAAACGGGAATTAATTCTAACTCCCACATGAGGAAAAAAAGTAAAAGATCTCTAGAAGAAAATAATCCTATCTGCCCGCTGTACATTGCTAACATCAGGAAATGAAATAATCGAGAATCTCGAGTAACCGGCCAAGCCGCTAAAGTAGCTAAAGTGGTGATGAATCCCGTCAGTAAAATCGGTCCTATAGAGAGTCCGTCTATTCCTAATCTCCAATGGAAATCCAAAAAATGGATCCATTTATAATCCTCCATTAGTTGAATTAATGGATCATCCGATTGAAAATGATAGCAGAATGCATAAGTCGTTAGAAGAAGTTCTAAGATACACATACATATAGTATACCAGCGCATTACTCTATTTCCCCTGTGTGGAAGAAAAAAAATGAAGCAACCCACAAATATTGGTAAAACTACAATTATTGTTAAGCAAGGAAAATGGTTCGTGGTAAAGACAAGATACACTTGGGCCAGAAAAATCCGCGCTCAAAATCAAATTAAATTGAGCACGGATTTTTTCGATAAAAAAAAGAAAATGGATTCAAGTAGATTTTTATGGAATGTATCAATAAGCTAGACCCATACTGCGAGTTGTTTCATGCCATAAATAAACCCGAACGCTCAAAAAATCCGTTGGACAGGCGGATTCACATCTCTTACAACCAACACAGTCCTCGGTCCTTGGAGCAGAGGCGATTTGTTTAGCTTTACATCCGTCCCAGGGTATCATTTCTAATACATCCGTGGGACACGCCCGGACACATTGAGTACATCCTATACATGTATCATAAATCTTTACTGAATGTGACATTGGATCTATACGTTTTTTAACG